GAAAGGGGGGATATGGCGAAATCGGTAGACGCTACGGACTTAATTGGATTGAGCCTTGGTATGGAAACCTACTAAGTGATAACTTTCAAATTCAGAGAAACCCCGGAATTAATAAAAATGGGCAATCCTGAGCCAAATCCTTTTTTCTCAAAACAAAGGTTCAGAAAACGAAAAAAAAAAAGGATAGGTGCAGAGACTCAATGGAAGCTGTTCTAACAAATGGAGTTGACTGCGTTGGTAGAGGAATCTTTCCATCGAAACTTCAGAAAGGATGAAGGATAAACGTATCTATTGAATACTATATCAAATATCAAATGATTAATGATGGCCCGAATCTGTATCTGTATTTTTAATGGAAAAATTGGTGTGAATTGATTCCACATTGAAGAAAGAATCGAATATTCATTCATCAAATCATTCACTCCATAGTCCGATAGTTCTTTTAAAGAACTGATTAATCGGACAAGAATAAAGATAGAGTCCCATTCTACATGTCAATACCGGCAACAATGAAATTTATAGTAAGAGGAAAATCCGTCGACTTTCAAAATCGTGAGGGTTCAAGTCCCTCTATCCCCAAAAAAGCCTTATTTGACTCCCAAAATATTTAACCTATCCCCTTTTTTCGTTAGCGGTTCCAAATTCCTTTATCTTTCTGATTCTTTGCCAAACGTATTTGGGCGTAATTTCTCTTATCCCATGTGATTATAGAATACACATCACAATTAAGAATTAAGCAGGGAATCCCTATTTGAATGTTGACTGATTCACAATCAATAGCATTACTCATACTGAAACTTAGAAAGTCGTCTTTGTGAAGATCCAAGAAATTACAGGACTTGGAGAAAACTTTGTAATCCCCCCTTGTCCCTTTAATTGACATAGACCCCAGTTATCTAATAATAATTTAATTAGGATGGGATGTTACATTGGGCAGGGTCGGGATAGCTCAGCTGGTAGAGCAGAGGACTGAAAATCCTCGTGTCACCAGTTCAAATCTGGTTCCTGACACATGGGTAATTTGTATGAGGTCTTTCTTTCTGAATTTTTCTAATTTATGGATAAAATAAATATGATAAAGCCAATATGATAAAGATGATAAAGACAATAAAAATGTTTCCACATCAAAGTGAATAAATATCAAAGTGAATAAAGTGAATAAATATCAAAATGAATCAAAAAAAATTATTATATTTTTTCTTTTCAATTTCTCTTTTAAATTTCTTTTATAAATTTTTCAAGTAAATTATGTTATGCCTGTAGGAGTCCCGAAACTGCCGTTGGAATTCGAATCCGAAGAAGACGACGAAGACAACGATATCAGAGAGGATTGGGTTGACTTATAGTGCGACTTGTCACATCTATAGGGTCATATGGGATTTCCCCGTTCTCTCCCCCGATCGAGATATCCTCTGTTTCACCCAAGAAAGAAAAATGGAATCATCAAAAAATTAAATTGGAGCGTGAATTACAATTAGATGCATTGTATTGTTTGGGGGAATTCATAGTACTATTATCAATTAGAATAATTTATGGTTGACTTTGGTTGGCCTCAAAAATGAAGTATCCAGGCTCCGTTTAGCAAAAACCCAATTGGGAATATATCTATGATTACTACGTGTATCCTAAATGATTCCTGTTTGTTATTTAGAAAGTCATAACAAAAAGAAATGGTGATGGGAAGATTTGTCCTATATGTGCAAATCCAAATGGGGCGGATCTTTACCCGGAGTAGAGCATAAACCTAAAAAGATGAAAGAGACCCATTCAGGAACAAGAAAATACCATCTTGATTTGGATTAAATCTCGATGAAACAATACATCAATGAGAAGTTAATTCGATAAGTTTATTGACGTTTTTCTATTATAAGGAAGAAAGAAAAGAAGTCAAAATTCGTCTTTATTGAAAAATCGAAGAAAAAGTCCTTTCATTAGAAGTTCGAAAAAAACTGCTATGAAAAAGAATAGGAAAAAAGAAAGAGGACTGGAATCTATACATTGATTCGTTTTTTTTTCGCAATTGTTTTTTGAACCGTATGCATCAAAAGGTGCATGTACGGTTCCTAAGGGATAGAATTTTACCCTACTCAACCGACTTTATCGTCTAAGATACCTTTTTTTAGGACAAAAACTTGATAACGAGATCGCGAATCAACTTATGGGTCTTCTGTCATATTTCAGTCTCGAGGATTCTACTCAAGAGTTTTATTTTTTTATAAACTGTCCTGGCGGATGGATAATACCTGGACTAGCTCTTTTTGATATGATGCAAAGTGTGAAAGCAGAGGTCCATACACTAGGACTGGGATTAGTCGCGTCACTGGGAACTTTTATCCTGCTTGCAGGAGAAAATGGACACCGTGCAGCGACACCTAACGTTAGGATAATGATCCATCAACCTGCTAGTGCTTATTATGAGTCGAAAAGTGGACACTTTCAGCTGGAATTGGAACAAATCGTGAGACTACGCGCAATAGTCTTAAGAATTTATCAAGAAAAGACGAACCAATCCCTCTACCGTATACATGACGACCTCGAAAGAGACAGCTTTATGTCAGCAGCAGAAGCCCAAGATTATGGGCTTATTGATTATATAGCAAGTGAACCTGGATCTTTTATTAAAATAAAAGATGAATCTGGGTCTTCTAATGAATGAAATGGAATCAATGAAATAAATTTGAGATTTTCTCTCCGAGTTTACTATTCTATATAAATAGAAATATTTACTATTCTATTAAATTAAATAGAAATAAATTTAATAGAAACAATTCCTAAACATCTGGTTAGGATCAATCTAAACCAGCCCATTATGTATAGTATATGATTCAATATGCCAACTATTAAACAACTTATTAGAAATACAAGACAGCCAATTCGAAATGTTACGAAATCCCCCGCTCTTGGGGGATGTCCTCAGCGTCGAGGAACATGTACTAGGGTGTATGTGTGACTCGTTTAGATCATGAGCCTGACACAAAAAAAGCAAGAAAACCGCTTTCCAGTATGAATGATCAGTACCAGTGAATAGGATAGAATGGAAGAAGGAACTCCATTGACTATCTAAAAAAAACTAAAATAAGCAAATCAATCCCTCTATTGTGTAGAAAGTTTATGGTTTCCATTGGTGCAAATCCAATCAACTGAATTTAAGATGAGAAGCAATTCTCCATTGGTAGCAAATGGCTATCCATTAAGCGGAGAAAATCTTATTGAAATTAAAAAAAAAAAAACAGAAAAATGAAGTTCTCACTCGGTCAAGAACGGACTACGAGGGTCAGCTACCCAGCTAACTTTCATAATTAAATACCGTTACTGTATAGGTGGGTCTCATTGTGAAAGACCTGTTACTGGATAATTCAGGGGTAGAGCCAAAGAGTGTGGTGTGAACTATACAAGTTACCAATAAGATTGATTAAATGAAGCAAAGGCTCCGGTGTATAGAGAAGACCTCACCGTTTAAGAAATAACCATAGAAACGATGGAACCCACTATTTCTTTATCCATTCAATTTATATTTCTTTTTCTATTTTTGACACCTAGCAAAAGAAAATTTATTATTTCTTTCGTATTTCGCAGTAAAATACCTAAACAAAGAAAAAATCGTGGTCGGGAAGGTTATAGTAGCCAAAGCCATTGGAATTTGTATTTTATACATTGGAAAAATCCGTTTGGTTATTAATAGACCAAAAGAATAACTGAAGGAAAAGAAATCAATTAGTTATTAGTTATTCGTCAAAGTTTTATTTATTCAATGACCAGAATTAAACGCGGATATATAGCTCGGAGACGTAGAACAAAAAATAGTTTATTTGCATCACGTTTTCGAGGGGCTCATGCAAGCCTTACTCGAAGTATTACTCAACAGAAAACAAGAGCTTTGTTTTCGGCTGATCGGGATAGGGATAAGCAAAAGATAAATTTTCGTCGTTTGTGGATCACTCGGATAAACGCAGTAATTCGAGAAAGGATACTATACTATAACTATAGTAAATTAATACATGATCTATACAAGAGACAGTTGCTTCTTAATCGTAAAATACTGGCCCAAATAGCTATATCAAATAGGAATTGTCTTTATATGATTTCCAACGAAATCAGAAAAGAAGTAGAATACACCGGAATAATTTAAATGGAGTTCCCCGGAGAATGAACTCCGGGAAGGGGGAGTCGAAATTACTATGAGAAAATATGAGAAAATAGGCTAAAGTAGTCAAAATGAATGAACACCTTCAATAAAATTTTTTTTTTGCGATTCATTTTTTTTCTTACGACACGATAATCAAATCTGTATTCTCGGATTTGTCGAACAAAACACCAATCCGCGTTTGAGTTCGGATTGGAATTCTGATTCAAGTGAACAAAGAATAAGCCTATTTATTTCTGGTTCTAAGACCTGTCGTTCTAGCGGTCGACTTGGTTCTTTGAAATTGTTTCTGATTAGCCTTATTGATAAAAGGTAACAAAGCTAAAATACGAGCTTGTTTTATAGCAATAGTAATTAATCGTTGTTGTTTCAAGGTTAATCTATTCACTCGTCTAGATAATATTTTTCCTTGTTGACTCATAAATCGCCTAAGTAAACTCATGTTTCTATAATCAATTCGATCCCCCGATTGAATCGGGGGCAAACGCCTACGAAAAGATCGCTTGGATTTAAGAAAAGGTCGCTTGGATTTATCCATGGTTTGTTTGTTTAGTTTATTTCTTATCCCGAAAATCCTATTTCTTAATTGTCATTTTAACCCCAAATAGGATTATTTTCTATTTTAATATGTTCTATATAATGTCATTTTTCCCCTTTGAAGGATAAGACATACTTGGTTCGATCTATTTCTTTATTTCCCCATGAATCATATGTTTGTAACAATAGGGACAGAATTTTCTCAATTCTAATTGATTAGGCGTATTGTGCCGGTTCTTTTGAGTAATATATCTGGAAATGCCCGTTGATACCTTCTTAACACCGTTTCGGATACAACTGGTACATTCCAAAATCACCGTTACTCGCGCATCTTTCCTCTTGGCCATGAACCTCCTTTGGATTTTTGATTGACTCAACTCTTCTATTTTGATTCGAAACGAAGAAAAAGAAAGGAAGGAAAAAATAGAAGTTACTAACTTGAAATCCAACTCTAAAAGATCAAAATCTATAAAGTAATAATAAATCAAAGCCATAGATTTCGAAACTCTATTTCAACACGAAGGACGGTATTTAAGTTAAAGATCTTGTATTCGTGCCCTAGACCCGCATTTTCCTACTCTACCCCCACGTCTATTACTATTCATTTAATTCGAATTTGAACCCGAGTCTCGCAGACGTTGAATCCACTTTTATTCTTTCTCTTTCGTCCCTTATTCTAAAAATAAGAAAAAAGGGAAAAAAGAGAAAAAAGGGAGGGGACGGGATTAGTCACAGATATTTGATTGTATCTCTAATCTTCTTCATTCCTTCCGATGTCAATAACTAGAATGAAAAAAAGGGGAATGTCAACGCATCCGGGAAAAAACGATTAATCTCTATCAATAGACCTGCTAAAGCCCCGAACCATAGCGTACTTAGTACTGGGGCCACGGAGAGATATGTTTTTAGATCTCGCATTGAAAAACCTCCTTTTTTTTATTGTATTGTAATACATAAAGATAATGCATATATGATCAGATGCATATGTAGTTAAGGGCCACTTAGAGTTGTACACGGAATCCCTAATTCAAATTGAAATGTACAACGATCCATAAGATTTGCCTTTTCTTAAAACAGAAAAAAAAATACATCCCCTCTTAGCGAGTAGTTCCGAAAAATACTCATTTTTTTTTATGATGGGTTCTTTATTTCGTATATATAAATATATAAATTTCCTTTTCTTATTATTATATTCTATGTTAAATGAAACCAAAAAGACGAAATGGGCAGAAAAATTGTGTTTCTCAATGGAGGAAATAGGGATGTGGAAAACAAGACAGGAATTCTCTACAATGACACTGTAGAACAATTGAAGGGATGTGGCGCAGCTTGGTAGCGCGTTTGTTTTGGGTACAAAATGTCACGGGTTCAAATCCTGTCATCCCTACCTATTACTGCCCCCTTTGAGCAGTAACGAGGAATCAATTGAGATCGATTCAAATTGCACGGAATCATTCATTTTTATGAAACTATAGAATATATGCATACAAACTGGATTAGGGTTCGAAAAAGAATCCTTTCCTTTACAGTCTTTTCTATTCTGATAAGAAAGCGCTCTTAGTTCAGTTCGGTAGAACGTGGGTCTCCAAAACCCGATGTCGTAGGTTCAAATCCTACAGAGCGTGATTTTTTCTTCGTAGATCGAATTAGACTGAAATGGATTCAGTCACTTGCACAGCAATTCGAATTTGACCTCCTGTGGATTAAAGAAAGGAGGAGGCCAATCAAAAAAAGAAATGTTAATTAATCAAAGGTCTAACTGATCACCACGCCTGTATTGTAAATATGCAGTTACGAATAATCCAGCCAAAGTAATAGGAATTAGACCTAATACGATTCCAAATAGAAAAACTTCAATCATTTCAATTTTTTGAAAAGGAGAAAAAAAAAAAGAGGTAATATCTATACCTAAATATTAATCGATACCTAAATATTAATCCGAATTGACGTGAATCTCAATGACCAAGAATTGGCAATTGACGCGGTAAGTAACTATAGAATACACGGAATCTCACAGAAGGATTTCCTTTCTGAATTGTTTCTTTCAAATAGAAATTTTAAATAAGCCGTATCTTGCTCAGACCAATAAATAGAGCTGAAGTTATAGTTAAAGCCACTAGTAGAAAACCGAAATAACTAGTTATAGTAAGCATGAAGGGGCTAAATGAAATAGGGTATTTTTATACATATGTTTCTAAAGCATTTACCTAAGTTTCCATTTTTGTAAAATAAAATAGGAGGATATACAAAAATACCAATTGCAATAATAAGTTCAATGGAAAGTTTTTGATTCATCTATCATTATAGACGGCACCAACAAAGATAAAGTGACAGACATATAAAACGAAACTGGTTCATCATTTCCAACATCTAGCCATCTCGCGATTCCTATCAACCGAATCGTTGAGCATAAACTAATAATACGAACTGGATCGTGTAACTTCATTCAAAAATGAAACTCTTTTTGAATTATTATTTGTGAATGAAATTAGTATGGAATACAATTTTTCCGTTTTTTCTTTCCATATTTTATTTTAAAATAAAGTCTCATCCTTGTAGCTAGATCAAGATTTGGATTGAGATCCAATCCAACAATTCATTACAACTATTGATTCCAATTAGTTTATTCTTTCTTCGCTTTCTTTCATCGAATAGGATCTACTATTCGGGACGATTAAGAAATTCCTTCAAATGAAAAAGGGGGGGATTCCAACAAAAAACTGTCTTTACAACCAGGAAAAGGAAATTTCTAGATCTCGCATCTACTTCAATTGTGGAAATATGATAATCTATTTCATTGTAAGAATTTTCTATTAAAT